TTGAAGTAGTTGAAATAACTGAATTTGGGGTTGTTCGATCAAGTAAGGGAAACTCAATAATGGAATTCATAACTGTCTCAATGTTATTTTTTGATTTATTGTCTGATGAATATTCAAGAACTAAGACCATTCCAATGCTCCTTTTCGCCATGCATAAATTAAACCAACAGTTAGGATAAGCACGAAAATGAAAGCTTCTATAAATACGGATACCCCCAATACATCAAAACTCATTGCCCATGGATAAAGAAAAACTGTTTCAACATCAAAAACAACAAAAACTAGAGCAAACATATAATAACAGATTCGAAATTGTAACCAAGCATCCCCCATTGGTTCTATTCCCGATTCATAACTAGAAAGTTTTTCAGGTCCTTTTCTAATCGGGGCTAAAACTCCGGAAATTAGAAATGCCAAAATAGGAATAACACCTGATATTATTAGAAATGTCCAGAAAATATCATATTCGTAAAGAAGAAACATAGAGTACTCCTATTAATGTGGAAAATATACCGGATTGATATTAGTCGATTCGAATTGGAATTAATTGTCAAGTCATCTATAACATAACCTTTTAGTCAAAACATTAGTTTTTTTTGATTGAATCGCCCTGTTTCGTTTGTTTGTTGTGGTATATGTCTTGATTCAAGATTATCCACTAGAATTCCATTTTTTTTTTTCTATTATTCCATAAAATTCTATTTTATTTCGATATAGATAGAATATTGGTTTGTCTATATTATTCTTATACAAATAAGACTCTTATTTTCGACTTCCAAGTTTCTATAAAGTATAAAGAAAGAATTAAAGAAAAGGAATTACAATACAAATAGAATTCTAATTGTTTAGTTTAGAATTGGATATTCTTTATTCTATCTAAATTATTTCGAATTTTAGATATTAAATTTTAATAAATATAAAAAAAATATTAGAATAATAATTTAATAATATAGAATTCTAAAAGAAATATTTTTTTTCTTTTTTTATTAGGGCTATACGGACTCGAACCGTAGACCTTCTCGGTAAAACAGATCAAACTGATTATTATCAAAATGATTTGAACTGTTTCAAAGACCCAACATGCATTTTTTTTGCATTGGGCTCTTTCGTTAATCGATAGAAATATCGGTTAGTCTACCATATTTTTTTCTTGACAAAAAAAAGATGGTTCCATGTGCTCTGATTTATTATGTGAATTCGAATGCAGGAGCACTACCAAAGTTTTTCAAAGAAGGATTATCCTGACTTAGGTCTGCTTCTGGCCTAGATCAACTTAAGTTAAATGGAGTCTCCATCGTTCTGATTGAATCAAATATGAAACTTCATACACCTTAAAGCTCATAAGATATAACGAAAAGAGAATTTTTTTGAGTTCCTTCTACTCATTATGCCTGGCATTGAATAAACAGAGTATTCACCTTATCAATATCTCATATTACATATTACATATGAATGGTGGGTTCTATATTCGCGCCTAAACGGGGACGCGAATCGAACCAAACCGTTTGTCAGGCTATTTTTCTCTTGTTTTGTTCCCTAAAAGTCATAGAGTAAGACATCAATTTCTCAATAAGATCAAATCTTTTGATTACATGATCGACTCCTCTGAAAAACATTGGCGCGCGTGTAAACGAGGTGCTCTACCTAACTGAGCTATAGCCCTTATTTTGATACATATTTTATCATGTAGATAATTTCTTGTCAAGATGAATATTACATGACCAAATATTTTATCTCTTTAATCTTAATCCATTTGATTGGTATTGCTTATAAACAATATTCCATTTATAATCCATCGATGTGATAGGTCACATTTGTTTCTCCTTGTGATGCTAAATGACCTACTTAACTCAGTGGTTAGAGTATTGCTTTCATACGGCGGGAGTCATTGGTTCAAATCCAATAGTAGGTAGAACTTATTAGATACCAGCTTCAACAATATCTAATAAGTTTTTCTACTCACCCTCTTTTATTGATTTTTTATCTTCATCCTACTTTCTTTTTAGAATGCAATTTTTTTTTCGTTGCATCGGAATTGGCGGAAGCGAAATAAGGTGTATAAACAGAAGTTCTGTTTATCCACCTTATGTTGCTTTGCTTATTCGACACACCAAACACCAACTGATTACGACATTGCATTGATAGCCTCTACTCGCGTCCTAGCTCGTCTGAGAGCCAGATTTGCCTCAATTGTTTGTCTCTTGCCTTCAGCTTTACTCAAGTTAGCTTCCGCTATTTCAAGAGTTTGCTGAGCTTCTTGTGGATCAATGTCACTACCCTTCTCCGCATCATTTACTAATACAGTGACCTCATTATTGCCTATTCTAGCAAAACCGCCCATCAGAGCCATCGTTAACCATTGGTCCTTAAGGCGTATTCTCAAAATACCAATATCTATAGCTGTAGCAACAGGCGCATGATTGGGTAATACGCCAATTTGTCCACTATTTGTAGATAAAACGATTTCTTTCACTTCCGAATCCCAAACAATTCGATTTGG